AATACAATGGGTTTCGAAAAAAAAAAGAAGAATTATTTTTTATTGGTTGATAAACCGACCTAGGTAAATCCATGAGTGCAATTCGACTAGTCTTTACTATATAACCATTTGAACCTTAAATTGTACTGTAACTCAGATTCCAGAGTATATCTTTTAACGAGTCCAACAAAAAAGGAAAATTTATTTTTTCCTTGCCCCTAAATGAAATATTAAATGAAATAATGATAAACTGGAACTGAAGGCCCCTTTCTCGCGTTCGTTCTCTATTTGCATTGCTGAAACAAAACAATATGGGAATCAGATTTTGAAATTAAGGAAAGATATTGAAAAATGGATTTTTCAATATTATATATATATATATATTATATGTATCGGAAAAGAATAGCGTCCTATAGAGCGCCCATTAACAAGAAAATTAAATCATAAATATCGACAAATTCTTGTCTTTTGTGATCACAAATTCTTGTCTTTTTTGATCTAAGAAACTAAAAAAGGAAATAAAAAACCCGCTTTCTACAATTTAATATATATCGAATTTAAATATCAGAATAGCCAATATAGTCATGATTCAATGGGTCAGGTCCACTTACTTTTTTTTTAGTTACCATTTTTATGGTAGGTTTGGTGGGAAGCAATAGGGAAGTAGGAATATTTTGGTTTATGATTAATAAATAGGGGTTGGATATTTAGAAAATTTATGTTATGTTTCCTGGAATATTGAAATAAATAATAATAAGATATAAAGAGGACTATTATGTCACTACTATGTCACTACAGGCTAGAAGGCCCCACCCACTAAGTTCAATTAGTCAATATAATAATAATTAAATGTTCCATTTTTTAATTATTAATTAGAACTCAAACTAAAATAATAAGAACTCATTATATTATAAATAATACAATAGTGTTTGCCTTTTTTTTATTATCAAAAATATCTGTATTCTTCGATGAAAAACGAAGACAAAGACTCGAGTTTCATGAAAAAAGCCCTTTATCGGATTTGAACCGATGACTTACGCCTTACCATGGCGTTACTCTACCACTGAGTTAAAAGGGCTTGCTCAATTCATGACTTAGCTATTTTCCATTATGAGTCTACTGCATATATACATATATGCATATATGCAGTAGACTCATAATGGAAATAATGGAAAAAAAAAATTCTATTTACCTAGAAAAGGGGTAAAATTTTTCTCGTTTTTGAATTTTCTGACTTAATGTGAGATAGTGATAGGCATATTTTATCTGAACAAGAAACGAAGCAATGAGTTAAAATTGAAGAAAAAAAAAAAAACGTTCAATTCAAATCCTATAGAATCAGAATATAAAAAGACTGCTCGAATCTAGCCATACCATTAGATTATATTGACAATTCCAAAAAACTATTCATACTATCATTATAGTATGATGACGGTCGGGCGAATATGCCCCCATCGTCTAGCGGTTCAGGACATCTCTCTTTCAAGGAGGCAGCGGGGATTCGACTTCCCCTGGGGGTAGGGTACTACGAGAGGAAGTTGATCATGGATTATCAATAAGCATATAAAGAATTCTTCCTGGGTCGATGCCCGAGCGGTTAATGGGGACGGACTGTAAATTCGTTGACGACTGTCTACGCTGGTTCAAATCCAGCTCGGCCCAAGAATTCACCGCCCCATAAGTAAGATATAATTAATTTATCCTATAGAAAAGAAAGGGTAATGTCTGCTTCGTAGAGAAATAAAGAAAAATTTTTCTCTATCTTTTTTTTTCATCTCATTGAAAGATTGATTATTTTTATTTCAAAATAAAATCAAAAATCACTAGTTACTAATAATCCGTCTCACTCTCATTAAAGCCCGTGTTTATGTGGATATAATATCAATATAGCATTCGCATATCTGTTACGTTCCAACATGACGAGTAGAATATTCTTATGAAATCCTAAGTATATGTATGCTATACACCTCGCCGGGATTGTAGTTCAATTGGTCAGAGCACCGCCCTGTCAAGGCGGAAGCTGCGGGTTCGAGCCCCGTCAGTCCCGAACTAGGATCTCATGAATTGAGAAATGAATTTCTCAATTTTTTCAAAAGGGAAGACGAAGAGCAAAATGGAATCAAACAAATTCGCACCGTGGAGATTATTTCTTTTGTTTCGCATGTCTCATCAGATAAATATGGTAAGTTCCTTTTCTTCCCCAGTACTAATTGATAAGGAAAAATATATGTAGATTTCGTACAATTGGTACTATTACTATATTCAGTATTTAAATACTATATTCAGTATTTAAAGTTTAAGAGATACCAATACTCTTTTTTTTTTTTCAATCATTCTGCTCTTGATCAATGAAATGGAATAGAGTGCTCAGATTTTTTTTGGGGGGTACAGACACAAAATAGCTTTGTTTATTATATGATATACAATGAACTTAATCTTCATAGAATTTAATTCTCCGGCAAAGTACTTTTTAGATTAAAGCACATCTTTTCTAAATCTAAATTTTTTTAGCCTCAATTATGACTACTGATTTGAAACAATTTATTTCATTCTCATTCCAATTTTATATTGAATTTTTGATGTATACGTTCCAACTCCAATCCAACAAAACTAAAGAGTATACTAATAAAATAACATAAAATAAAAGACCAACAAAACCAAGTAGGGCTCCTTTCTTTTCTTATTCTTAGTAAAGGTAAAGCTTGAATAGTCGATTTTTTAGACTTAACCTTACCTTTTTTACATCTCACTTATACTGTTCGTCTCTCTGTATGCCCTAGAGAATACCGGTTATATAATACCTTATAATTCTATATACAAAATCCTATGTATATGTATAAGTAGAAGAATTGTATAAGGAAGATAAGATGCTAGGTTATAGAAAAGAACAAGTGGAAAAAGGATGAAAACCTAATGATAGGTATTTATGATCTAATCAAAAATGGTTTTTTGTATGGATAAAAGATCTCCCTATGTTATACTATTCAATTCTCAACGAGAAATTGATTTGATAGATCAGAAATTTTTATTCATAATATTAATCTGATTCAGTATCATCAAGATACAATTCATCCCATTGAATTTACAGGAATCAAATTTATCATCTCTATGGGATTAGATCCCGAGTTAAGTTATTGCGAAAAAAAAAAAGATTAGATTATGGAAGTCAATATTCTCGCACTTATTGCTACTGCACTGTTCATTCTAATTCCTACTGCTTTTTTACTTATCATCTATGTAAAAACAGTTAGCCAAAATGATTAATTTGAATGAAACTTGAATTATCAGTTCTTAGCAGTTCAATTCAATGATTCAAGAAATGAAAGAAAAGAATTCAAATTCGAAGTCTTAAATGAAATGATTGCGCTGAGCTGGAATCAGAACAGAAGTAGCTTATTAAGTATCTAAGCTAGTGTGGTAGAAAGAACTATATATTATAGTTCTTTCTACCACACTAGCTAGTATTGTATACTAATATTAATATAGGCTTCATATAGATAAAATTACAATATGTATATAGTAGATGTACATATAGATAAGATAAAACTTTAATTCTATTTCTTTTTTTTCATCTCAAGAAGTCATTGATTGAACAATTAATGGATGATCTGCGCAGTTATATGATAACTTCTTCGGATTTGGAAAAGGGGTTAGAGTAAACCTGGCCGTTTTTCGTGTTTAAACAAAACATGAGATGAATCAAAAAAGTATAATTTCTAGAAGTTTAAAACAAATGTGAAATGTGTGATATGTAAATAGCCTAACGGAAGAAAGATCTAATTTTATTATGTGTAGGACCTCTTTTCTTTGGACAATCACTAATCGTTTCGCTTACAGTTGAAAGAAAATATATAGTGTCATAATAACAGAATTTTTTTTTCTTTTAGAAAAAAAAAATAAAGAATCTTCTATTATGCGTAGATTTGAGTTGCAAAATACAATTATGATAATGATTTCTTACTCTATTCCAGTACAATTTTGAATACTTTTTTTTAAGGCAAGGCTTCGCAAAACGATTAATAAAGAATTGATACAGTTCGATTGAGCAATCGATCACTCAATTTAGTATTTGTAGTGTCCACAGCACTAGAGTCCACTCCTTCCCCATACTACAAGTGAAAGAGAAAATGTAAAGACGACCATTAAAGCAGCCCAAGCAAGACTTACTATATCCATGTGAATTATGTCCCTTATTTCTATGAAAGAATTATTCGATTATTATTTAATAATCATAGTGGAATCAATGGTACAGAGTCAAAATAGGATTCTGACTTAAGACTATTGATGAACCAAATCAATTCAATGAATACATTTGCAACAAGTTTCAATATTTTAAGATTTCCGGTAGAATCAGGAAGTATTAAGTACAAGATGATATACGCGCCTTTTCTATACACAACTATATATCAGATACCTCTATTTTCTATTTGATCTAAGCTTACTGTCTTTCTATGAAAAAATCGGTAGAACCCATTGCCACTATTACTACATACATATATTCTTTTTTTTTTTTTTTCAATTGTTTACCTTTACTCTATACTATAAGAGTCGACCAACTATTCTGATTCTATGTCTGAGCACTCATAGCCTTTCGTGAGTTTAAATACAAAGTATCTTCGTGCCTTTCTACAAGCCCTAAATTTATTTCCCATCATTGTATCCAATCTAATTTAATACTCAACAGAATCACGAGACGCTACTTAAAATTAAAAATTGTTTAAGAGATTTTGATATGCTAGTCTTTTATATAATCTTTTATTCTAGTAGTAAAAATGAGGCGCCTCTTAGGAATCTTTGTATATCGAGATTTCCGATCTTAGTTCTTAATTCCATTCTGGAATTGATTCTCACCATTTATTTCAAAAAAAAAAATTGAAATAAATGGTGAGAATCAATCATTACCAATGATTAAATTAATAATTGAGGTTTTTGCTTCATCCCTATTACTGCCAATTTGATTTGGGCTAGACTTAGATTTTAAGAAAAAAAGTTACAGTCTTTTCTAAAACCTATGCTATAAT